AAGAATCAAGTGTCTTGGGTTCGAATTATGCAAAAAAGCATTTTTGCTATCGAAATAAAAAAAAATAGATGGAAATAAATTGCGTCCAATAGGATTTGAACCTATACCAAAGGTTTAGAAGACCTCTGTCCTATCCATTAGACAATGGACGCCGTTCATTCCGATTTTTTCGTATTTTTCTTGAGTTGAAAACAAAAAAATCGGATTATATGTGAGATAATTATTGGAATTGTATATTCAACGATTTACTAATAATGATGAAATATCAAGTCATAATGTATTATCTATATTCTAGATATAGAATTCTAATAGAATTTTTAGAAAAAATAAAAAGCGGGTAGCGGGAATCGAACCCGCATCGTTAGCTTGGAAGGCTAGGGGTTATAGTCGACGTCCATTCAGTGCTTTGAACGTCTCTAATTCAAAACCGAACGTGAAACTTTGGTTTCATTCGGCTCCTTTATGGAAAGTTAGTAAATTCTTAGATCTAAGAGGTGAAAAAAAACGAACAAAATTATACCCATAACACCTACGTCAGCTTTTTATTTGAATACAGACAAAATGAATCGCTTTCTAGATGATCCTTCTAGGAGAAGGTGATTCTGACAATCTTTCTAGTTACTTCGTTCTCTATTTCTATTTCAGAGGATCCTAAGGAAAAGGATTTTGTTTCCACCGAGCTAAAACAATACGCCGATGTCTCTAGTAAACCAAAGTCACCGCTGAATAGCTATTTTGTTCCAATTTCTTTTTTTAGAAAGAAAAATGGAGGATTTAGTTACGATTAGAAGTTTACTTTTTTTCTTTAGCCATGGATCCTTTACTCATACTTATTCAATTGGAAGTATTGGTCCAATTGAAAAATTATGTTTCGCAATTTGATAATCCAACTTTTCAATTTATTAAGTGACTCATGGATACAAATCACGAGAATTCGTATTTTTTCTCCAATTTCTCATTGAGAGGTAAAGGATTAAATCCTTTTAAGAAATAAAGTTTTTGATCGGAACATGAAAAAAAACCGAAAGACCCTTTAACTATTAAGGGTTAAAAGAACGAATCGCACTTTTACCACTAAACTATACCCGCTACAATATGATTATTGTATACAAATGGACCTTTTGTCGAGCAAGCTAATTGAGCATGATCAAGATAGGATTATCAAAGAATCATTAAAACGAGCGTGCTGAACTTTTTTACGAGTAGATCCAAAATTAATGAGATTCGGAAAAGAGGCTACAAAAAAATTATTTCATTTTAATTATTAATTAAATAACTAAAGTTTTCGCTGAAGAAGTTAGATAAGGATCAAAAAAAAAACATTAAAATCATAACACAAAAAATGTATTGTGGAAGAATCGATAGTTTTTTTTAGTTCGGGTAAAATATAACAAGAAAAGAATGTAAATAGTATTTCTTCTTTTTGTCGTTACTTGAATATTTTATATTCAATTGAATATAATAATAAAAAGTCTTTTTTGTTTTCAAAAAAGAGAAATCATTATTTAAATTTGAATTTGTTGGAACAAAAAAAAAAGAGCCCGGCTAGGTACTGACCAGGCCGGGTCGTGAGAATAAGAAGGGCCTTTCGAACAAAATTAACACAAAGAGGTCTTGCTTATTTTTTTAGTTCGGTTATTGGCGCGGTCAAGTCCACCTTTTAGATAAAGGAAATTCCTGATTTGTGGATCTCTCTATATAGAAATAATAGAGAAAGAAAAGAGAGAAAGAAAAACTCCTTAGATTATGTGTAATGTAGTAATTCTCTTTTTCAATTCGGAGAGATGGCTGAGTGGACTAAAGCGTCGGATTGCTAATCCGTTGTACGAGTTATTCGTACCGAGGGTTCGAATCCCTCTCTTTCCGTTTCCGTACTTTATTTATATATATTTATATATTAATATTTTATTTATATATTAATTTATTTTTTTTTCAAATTTTGAAAATCTTAGTGAAACGTGTGTATAGATAAAATCCTAAGAAAATTTGAAAATTAACCAAGAAACCTTTTGTATTTTATTCTTCACGTCCAGGATTACGCCCTGGATCATTAGATAGGAATCCAAAGATAAAGAGAGAAATAAAAAATATCACTACAGTATAAACGAAGAGTTTCAGAGTAAGCATTACAAATCTCCAAGATTATAAAAAAAAAAGAGAATAGATCTTCCATTTTTCTACCACATATCCTATTTTGACACCAAGAAATGAGGTTTTTCTAGAAATGTATTGTCACAAAGTCATTTGTTTTTCATTAAAAAAAATTTGCGCTTATATCCAAATATCCAAATTTAGATATTGTGGGAGACCCTAATAGGGTTAGGGTCTTTGACTAGATCGCTGGAAAAGGCTCAAAAACAAGGAAATGAGGGTAAGCCTGATTTATGTCGACTATCCACGAATTTCAATGTGTGAATCGAGGGTTCATACTCTAAAACTTATCTGATTTTATCAATTGTTATAATTTATTCTCGAGCAAATTATGCATTTTCTAGGATATTATTATTCATATTCAGGATCTTATCGAAAACTTACAGCAGCCTGCCAAACAAAAGCTAAGAGAAAAAAAAACAAAGGTATGACTGGCATAACATCTACGATTGGATTCAAAAAAGCATAGGCTTCGGGCAATTTGCCGAAGAAAAAACTACTCAAATAAAGGGGCGAATTAATACAAATACAGATCAAACTAACGATATTAAGCATAACAGACATTTTGTTCTTGGAGATAATTGCAATTTGGTTGCATTTTTGATATAAGGAAAAAGAAGTAAAGTAAATAAGGTAGACAAAAAATCCTTCTTTTTCTTTGAATCCACCCAACCAAAAATCCTCCAATTCTCAAAGGAGAATAGAAGAAACCATACTTTCATACAATATCTTAATTGAATTCTATGTAATGATCAATAAATTAAGTTGAATTCTGTATCTATATGTATCAAAATTAGAGTACCGGTCTATTCTATTATTCTATAGAAGATCTATATCTTATAGATATGGAATTTATCGAGATATTTATTTAGGCTGGAGTTGACAAACAACCAATAACAATATTATTGTTTCTTAGTGTAGATTAGAAAGTGAAATGGGGCGTGGCCAAGTGGTAAGGCAGCGGGTTTTGGTCTCGCTATTCGGAGGTTCGAATCCTTCCGTCCCAGCACGGATCCATTTCTCCATTATTCCCATATAAACCCTATACATAATATAAAAAGGAAGTGGCGGGGATAGCAGTTAATCTATATTACTTTAAACTTCTGTGTCTGTTCGAATTTGATTAACAAATTATCAAGTCCCATACTATATAGATATACTATATCTATAGTAGATATAAAACATCTATAACAAACAGTGACAACAGTTCAGTCTATCTGAGAACCCTTACCTATTTTTTTCGATTTTGATTTTCGTAATCTGATTAAAAGAATTAAAATATTAACTTACATTATTTTTTTATACATCTCATGAAAAAAAAGGACTTCTTTGTTCTTATTTCTTTCTTCGTTTCTTTGATCTATTTCAAATTTTTATTTTAAATTAGTGATGAGTCAATTCAAAAAGAAAGACTGATTTTTCTATAAAGATCAAAGGCGATGCTTATTGTCCAATTTTCTTCAAACCCAACCCAATAAAATTAATTAAATAACAATTTTAATTAAATTTAATTAAAATTGTTAATTTAGAAATATTTTTTTATTAAAAAAAAAACATTTTTAACCCTGTACGTGGAATCTTTGAAAAAGTAGGAAATCGTTTAATTTATCTTATTAAGTCACTTGAAGATGCAGATTCAAAAACTTATTCGTTTATATATATATTATTTACATATAACATATATATATTATACATATATGTTATGTATTATAGAATAGATTTTTTTCTATATATTCGATTAGTCTGTTAAATATGTTAAAAATGTTGTCTTGCTAAGATTTTTTCCGAAAAATATTCTTTCATGTATCATATATTCATATATAGAAGAAAAAGTGTAGATTGCGGTGTCTATGGACAGCTGAACCAATGACTATTCATGATTCGATAATTGAATCAATTCCATACCCGTTCCAAATTAGAGGAATGTTATGGTAAAACTTCGTTTGAAACGATGTGGTAGAAAGCAACGTGCGACTTGAAGGACACGACCCGTTGTGGATTTTTACATCCACCATTTTAGATTTGTCTAGAAATGAGGTGCTCTTGGCTCGACATTGTTTGTTCTGTTATACTTGAACCCTTCGTTTTTTGTCGGGTTGTAAATAGTCCATGATGGAGCTCGAACCGAAAGTATTAATTCATTTCTCAGGGGCAAGGATCTAGGGTTAATGCCAATCAACTGGAACAACTTCGTAAATATATGGAAAATCGAAAAGATCCAATTTTAGCAAGTTTCCAATTCAAAAGCAAAAGCAAAACTTGTTAAAATTGAGCCAAATTTTTGATTCAACGTACGTGTATCATACTAGAATCAATTGTCCATAGGATTCTTTGATCGAAAGAAATAAAAAAGGGTATGTTGCTGCCATTTTGAAAAGATTAAGAAACACCGAAGTAATGTCTAAACCCAATGATTAAAAATAGGAATTAAAGGGTTTAAAAACAAGGAAACACCCTTTTATTAGTTGTTAATTCTCTCGATAGTCTCAATAACTGGATCCAACTAAAGAATCCAAATAGAATTTGAAATAGTTTAACCGAGATAAACGAAAGGGAGTAAAGACTACTCAATAAATGAAATTCACTAAAGATTAGATTATCCTTTGAACTATTTGAGAGTTATCCGACTTGAGTTATGAGTATGAGCGGTTTCTTTTTCATTTTTCAGGAAGAAAAAAGATTGGAATCGTAGTCTAATTGATTTATAGGACCGGTTGTTATTTAATTTATTGGAATTTGATACATAGACAAAACTTCGAATTAAATCATTTTTTCTCGAGCCGTACGAGGAGAAAACTTCCTATACGGTTCCAGGGGGGGTATTGTTCATCTATATCTATCCCAATGAG